TTAGAACATCTCTTATTCGCTGATAGTATCTTATCTATCTTTCAAAGTTCGAAGAAAGAAGGAATCGCTCGATTTGATTTTCCTGAATGACACAATTACAATATATATTTCTATCAATCAGATATTATCCAAAGCAAATCCTTTTCGAATAGATCCTTACTCTACTCTATTTAGTATCTCATCAAAGTTGAATTTTTTTCTAAGTTCATTAGAATAAGTTCTATTTTATCAAAAGATTTCCCTCTATTTTTTGTTTGTTCACTACTTTATATATGTATACGTAATAAATATAAAGTAGGGGTTCTGATAAACCTGGAAAAAATATAAACTAAAGATAGTAATCTTTTACTAACGGGATCAAAAACCGGTTTTCTTTGACACAAGAAAGGAATGCAGAAAATTCCTTTCTTGTGTCAAAGAAAAGACTAAGAAGAAGAAGGCGAATAATCCTTTGTTTTCTATTCTCCACTTACTTATTTTATGTTTAGTATCCAGTGAAATTTTCGATTTGATTTATTCTATTAGAATAGAAAACGATTGATCCATTCTATGACATTTCAATCTCACAAGAGTGACCTAGTGACACCGCTCGAATTTGGCTTAAAAAAAAGAAGGGATAAAGTAAAATAATCTTTTTCACAATATACATACTATGACTAGTAATGCGGTACAAATAATTCCCGATATCGACATCTGGAATAGAAACAAGCAAAAAGCTTTTCATAATTTTTAATCATACATAATATAATTGAATTGTCAAAACAAAAATTTGATTCTTTTTACGAATTTGATATTGGAAATCCGCGAATCTAGAAATTCATTTCGGACAATTGAACCTTCTCAAACTGTTTCTTCTTAAGAACCAAAAATATTTGTGCCAAAATAACAGATGCCAAGAAGAACAAAAGGCCTTGGACACGGAATGGATCTTGAAGTACTATTTCCGCATCTCCTTGACCAAATCCACCCACATTAGGATTACTCGTTAATGGCTGATCAAGTTTGATAGATTCGCCTTCGGAAACAAGAAGTTCTGGCCCTGGTGGAATAATATCAACCACTTGACGTTCATCTGACGCATCCGATATGGTTATTTCGTACCCCCCTTTTTCTTTTCGTATGATTTTACTTACTACACCAGCCGCTGTAGCATTATAAACTGTATTGTTACTCTTGCTCCCATCGGGATAAATCTGACCCCTTCCTCTGTTCCCGCCTACATATATGGGATATTTTAAGAAGTGAACATCTTTATTAGTAGCGGGGTCCGGGGAAAGAATAGGAAAGGTGACTTCACTATATTTCTGACCAGAAACAGGACCTATCACAAGAATATTTTTTTTATTGGGGCGATAGCTCTGAAAAGACAGATTGCCTATCTTTTCTTTCATCTCGGGCGAAATACGATCGGGAGGCGCTAATTCAAATCCCTCAGGTAAAATAAGAACAGCCCCCACATTCAAACCTCCCCTTTTACCATTAGCAAGAACTTGTTTAACTTGCATATCATAAGGAATTCGAACAACTGCTTCAAATACAGTATCAGGAAGTACCGCTTGCGGAACCTCAATATCCACGGGCTTATTAGCTAAATGGCAATTGGCACATACAATACGTCCGGTCGCTTCTCGTGGATTTTCATAACCCTGCTGTGCAAAAATGGGATATGCATTTGAAATGGATGTCCGAGCTATGATATATATCATCAGCGATACGGAAATAGATCGAATAATCTCTTTCTTTATCCAAGAAAAGGTGTTTTTAGTTTGCATGGTCCAATCATTGATCCCGAAAATTTCTACAATAAAATTAGGTAGGTCGCTTGTATAGTTCCCTATCCACAATTCTGCTATTTACTTTATTGAAATCATTTTACTGGAATATAAGGAGTAGGAGAAATCCCTGTAGGGTAGAAAGAGTAAGTACGTCTTAAAATGGAAATGCTTTGCTTATGTACCTTATGTTACAAAGTAACAAATATTCTAGTTAGATCAGTCATTCATTGAATGATAAATCACTACAAGTGATGGAGATATACGATTTAAATAACGGAAGATCCAATATTTAAAAATTGTATCCAGAATGACTGGAAAAGTAGAAACAAGACCCGATATAATTTGATCGTTGTGAGCAAATCCAAAATCTTTGTAGACATAGCCAATCATTAGTTCCCAACCATGGGGCGAATGGAATCCGATACATAAATCAGTTAATAAAAGAATAGAAAAAGCTTTTATTGTGTCACTTAAGTTATATAGGAATTCTTGAACCCAAGAGTTAAGAATAGCAAGTTCTTCATTACCCAGAATAGAATAACCACTTAAAATAATGAAAGAGGTTATATTTGTCGATAAGTGCAAAATCATATGGATATGATCCTCATTGTGCATCTTGATCAATTGGATCGTTTCTTTGTGGATTCCTATACGAAGTGTTTGTAGATGTGTTTCCGGGTATTCTTTTATCATTTCGTCCAAGAGTAAGAGTTCTTCCAATTCGATGAATTTTTCTAGAATACTCTTTTCTTGAATATCAGTCAAAAAAGTTTCGGATTGCCTAGTATTCCACCGATTAGTAATCCAAAATTCAAGACTTTTATTAAATGAGAGAGAGATCCACCAGGGCAAAAATACTATAGATGTAAGATATAGAAGAGGAAGAAATGCTTTCTTTTTTACCATTTTTTCATCTTTGAATTGTTAATGAATCCACCTCATTTGTTGAATCTATGTGATCTACTATTTCTATTAACCCTAAGTTCTATTACAGGGCATCGGACCTATGAATCTATTCCCTGTTTTTTATTTGTGATTCAGTAGTTAGTCCTTGAATTTAGAAAGAATACAGAAATAGAATAAGAGCCCGTTTCAAATGAAGAAATAAGAAAAAATCTTGTTTCCAGATACCTCAATTGAATTGATCAAATTCGAAGCCCTTTTCGATAAATGCTTGAAAGAACCAATTCAAGCAAGTAATGAATAGCAAGTAATGAATATTATTTCAAGCAAGTAATGAATATTATTCGGATTTTAAGCCAAAAGAACTCCCTTTGTCTTTTCTATCAAAAAAGAAAATCTTTCGAAAAAAAAAATGGCCGGCTACCCCACAGTTCTAGTCCAGGAAAAATGGAGAGAGATTTATTAAGAATATTGTGATCTACCGATCATAAATTCAAAACCTAATGTAATGATCAAAAATGAGTGGCAAAACAAGACAGAAAAGTTATCCTTATAAGAGATCCAAGCAATCTTTTGACTTTGATCATTAAGAAAAACAAAAGAAAAGATAAAAAAAAAAAGAAAAGTCGATTGACAAAAGAAAGGAGAGAGAATTTCCAAGATATGATCTATTTGTATCTAACCTATCAATTCATATTGAAAATAAAAAGAGAAATCCTTTATTCCGAAATGTTTTGATATACGAGATGAATCTATTATTTTATTTCGATTTGTTACTTTTACTTGTTTTTTAGTAAATTGAGTTGAGTCGATTTCCATACGCATAAATTCTTTTTTATGCATACAAAAAAAATTTCGTTTTATGGATGTTCCATATACGTATACTTTGGCTCGAATGAACGTTCTGAAAAAATTTTATTAAGCCATGCTATGCTGAAGAAAGAACAGAGAATTCTTGAATTTTTTCCCTGCCGCTGGGAAAGAATTTCTTCTTCAGTTCAAGTTCATTTCAAAATACTTCAATCGGTACGCGCAAGAAATAGGCCAATTCGGCGGCTTTTTGCTCAATTTCACGCGGAGTCAAATTCTCATCAGTACGCGTCAAGGGAACGGCCCCCTGTCCTTTGATTTCCATATAAAGGACACGACGAGCAGAAATACCCTCTTTAACTTCGATTCGGATGGACTGAATATCTTTCATACGAAATCGTAGAAAGATGCGACGATTTTGCCCAGGAAATCCCCAACGAAAAATACACACTATTCCTTCTTTTCTATCGAATCGATCATAGCCACTACCTACATTCCACGAGATTGTGCACCACAAATAGGAACTAATAAAGAGACCTGCGATACCGTAGAAAGACATCACGATCCCTTGTGGAAAAAAAAGAATTTGTTGAGACGGAACTAAAGATATCAAATTCTTACCGAGATAACTGGAAGATCCAACTAATACAAATCCTAGTGAACCTAAAAAAAGGATAAAGGCCCAGCAGAAATTACTTATTTTTCGAGACCCCACTATAAGTTCTATCCATATATGTTCTGATCGACAACTCATACTAGATCCAGTTGCATTTTATTGGAATTGAGAAAATAGTCCAAATGAATTTGACTTTCGTTTTTTTGTTTCCGAAGTAACTCTCATCAACTAGTGTCATTCGAATGTAAGCCTTTAGGAGTAATTCATCTAATTGGTTAGATCAAATTGGTTAGATCAAATTGGTTAGGTCTAAAATAAGAATATCCCTTTTATATGATCTCCTATAGATATCCACATATAGATACATTGACTTTCCATTTCCTACATCCACCTCGATTCCGATCTATTTGAAAATTGCTATAATTTATTTACCTATATATTTACGCATACATAAAAGCTATGTTCGGAGGAAACTGCCATATTCTACTAAATAGATATCTGTGTTATCTATATCTAAGTCTTGAAAAAAAATAGATAAGATTTGCACCTATCGAATCTAAAAAATCTTGTTTTTTTGAACATGAAGAGATAAAGAAGCCATTGCAATTGCCGGAAATACTAGGCCCACTAAAGGCACAAAGAAAGAGGGTAAGTTGTTAAAAATTATCATAGAATGGGTACCTCGATTTAATATTTGTACCTGTTATTGTTAGAAAGATACCTTAGAATAATTATAATTCGTATATAATTATATTGAGTATATCGAAGTGACTATATATATTAAATAATAAGTGTAAGGAATGGATAATTAAATAAATGAGACTTATTCTTCTTTATCTTTCTACATGAAATATAGAAATATACGTATGATAATCTATTCTATTCTTGTCTTCAAATTCGAATTGAATTCGAATTTTGATTTTATTTAAGAAATAAAAAAGAAAGAGTTTCTTACAAATTCACGAAGGATTCGTTAGAATTCAATCCAACAACAGGATTCTTAGTAAAAATAGAGATTCTCGGAAGATATAGTAGAAAGAAAAGATACTCTATATCTATCTTTTCTATATTTGAATTATATATACTATACATACAAAGCAAGAAGGAAAGATGACCTTCGGTTTATTTTATTTGCCTTGCCCAATTTGAATTTTGAAGAAGGAACCATTTTTTTTTATCTTGTTGCTAGAGGTTTCCTAATTAATAATCAGGAATATCGGTAGAAAAAAAAAGAATTATCCGCACGATTCTTTCTACAATTTACAATTAAATATTATGATTATGTCACCAAAGAAAAAAGAAAGTCTTCTTTAGAATTTTTACTTTGATTCCGATAAACTACCTAATTGTTCGCTACAAATACAAAAATGTAACTAAATAAAATAAAAATAATTTGACTTAAGGCTCCACTTAACTTACTAAGTGAATTTTAATTCAAAGGAAAAAAAGCGTGAAGCTTAAATAACTCACTCAGAACACCCTTTAAAGGATTACGTGGTACGATTGGATCGAATAAGCCCTTATGGAATAAATATTCAGCCGCTTGTGAACCTTCAGGTACTATCTTATTCAATGTTTGTTCAATTACTCTTTTACCTGCGAATGCAATGTAAGCATTAGGTTCGGCAATAATAATATCCCCCAACATCCCAAAACTAGCCGTTACCCCACCAGTAGTAGGAGATGTAAGGATTGATACATAGAATAACTTTTTATGGGATTGATAATCATATAAAGCAGCAGATATTTTAGCCATTTGCATCAAGCTCAAGCTTCCTTCTTGCATACGTGCTCCTCCGGAAGCACACACTAGAATCAGAGGTAAAAATTGATTGGTAGCATACTCGATCAAACGGGTGATTTTCTCGCCTACTACGGATCCCATACTACCCCCCATAAACTGAAAATCCATAACTCCAATTGCTATGGGAATACCGTTTAGTCGACCTGTGCCTGTTTGAACAGCATCGGTTAATCCTGTCTTTCTTTGATAAGAATCAATACGATCTTTATAAGGTTCCTCCTCCGAATGAAATTCAATAGGATCCAGAGAAACCATGTCTTCATCCATAGGATCCCAAGTACCTGGATCAATCGAAAGTTCGATTCGATCTGAACTACTCATTTTCAAATGATATCCACATTGGTCACAAATATTCATTTTGGACTTCAAAAGTTTCTTATAATTTAATCCATAACAATTTTCGCATTGAACCCACAAATGCCTATATTTTTGAGTCAAATCGAAATCAGTAGAATTTTCTCTTCGAGTGAAATCAATACCATTCCTGCTAGTTCTTATACTGGAGCTCCCCCTTTCATTACTATTTCTACTTTCACCATAAATGTAACTCGAAATGTAACTGTCACTGGAATTGTCACTACTACTTAAAAGGGAACTCTCAATACAGATTTGAGAACCAAGATAAGAGTTAATGCAACTAGTAATGTGATTATTCCAACTGTATTTAGTATCATACATGGAACGATCACAGGGCGGATCATCATTCTTAGATCCATTCTTCAGATAAGCATAAGTCCGATAACTAAAAAAAGAACTTTCTCGTTCACTCAGTAAAGAAGGATCATTGTCAATCTCAAAAATTTGATTAGTAATATCAAAATATATGGAATAAATATTCCTATTACTATCTCGAACTAAAAAGGTGTCATCAGAGATAAAATTACGAACGTCCCTGACGCCCACGAAATGAGTAGCATTACTGTAACTAGAACTTTCACTCCAACTATGAATCTTTTTATCCGTATCGTTTCTAACCGGATCTTCACTTACACTGGTTTTTTCAATAGGATTACCAAACCTATCAATTGATTTACTTAGCCCACACCTGTATTCTAATTTTCCTTTATACAACATCGAATTGAACCACCATTTTTCCATAGAACTTTCTTACCCCTATTTACGTGAAAATACAATAGATGAATAGTCATTCGATGAAAAATCATTTGAATATTTCATTTTCTATCGGAATAAGCATAGAGATCCAATCACTAGATCATTAACTAATAAAATAAGGAATGAGTATTGAAAAAAAGGATTTTCTTTTGTTTTGTGAGAACCCGGAGTATTACTTCACTATAGTTATATATGATGGAACTCTTTTTTATTTTTATTATAGAATATTCTAAATTATTTTTTTTTTATTTGAAATTGAAATAGCGATTTCCTTCCTTCATCTTGTGTCAAATTCGCCTCGAAAAAAAGAAATATTTGTTCTCTTTTATCAATAACTTTTTTCGTAAAATCTCGTCTATTCCAACACGGAACGAAAAGGACAATATACAGGATGGGTAGAAGGGGTTGTGATACTTGACTCCATTCATGATCCGAAACTAAGGGATTTAAAGAATACACCAATCCTAAAGATCCATAAG